ACGCAACGATGATTCTTTTCAACAAACCATAAAGATATTGGCACCCTATATTTCATTTTTGGAGCCTGAGCCGGAATAGTAGGAACCTCCCTAAGTCTTCTAATCCGAGCTGAACTAGGTCAGCCAGGAAGACTAATTGGAGATGATCAAATCTATAATGTCCTTGTAACTGCTCATGCTTTCGTGATAATTTTTTTTATAGTAATACCAATTATAATTGGAGGATTCGGAAATTGACTTATTCCCCTTATACTAGGAGCTCCTGATATAGCTTTCCCTCGCATAAATAACATAAGATTTTGACTTTTACCATTTTCTCTCACTCTTCTTCTAACAAGAGGAATAGTTGAAAGAGGAGTAGGAACTGGCTGAACAGTCTACCCTCCCCTAGCAGCTTCTATCGCTCACGCAGGAGCTTCAGTTGACTTAGGAATTTTTTCGCTTCATCTGGCTGGTGTTTCTTCTATTTTAGGAGCAGTAAATTTTATAACAACCGCAATCAATATACGAACCAACGGAATAACTATAGACCGGATACCTCTATTTATTTGATCAGTTTTTATTACTGCTGTACTCCTCCTTTTATCCCTTCCAGTTTTAGCAGGAGCCATTACCATACTCCTAACAGATCGAAATCTCAATACTACTTTCTTCGATCCGGCAGGAGGAGGAGACCCCATTCTCTATCAACACTTATTTTGATTTTTTGGACACCCAGAAGTTTACATTCTTATCCTCCCAGCATTTGGGATAGTATCTCACATTGTATCCCAAGAATCAGGTAAAAAAGAAGCCTTCGGAACTTTAGGAATAATTTATGCTATATCTGCCATTGGGCTCTTAGGGTTTTTAGTGTGGGCCCACCACATGTTTACAGTAGGAATAGATGTAGATACTCGAGCTTACTTCACATCAGCTACCATAATTATTGCAATTCCAACAGGAATTAAAATCTTTAGTTGGCTAAGAACCCTCCAAGGAACTCAATTTACCTTTACCCCCTCACTACTATGAGTTCTCGGCTTTATCTTCCTATTTACAGTAGGAGGTCTGACTGGAGTAATCCTAGCAAACTCCTCAATTGATATTATCCTGCATGACACTTATTACGTAGTAGCTCATTTCCACTATGTTCTTTCCATAGGAGCTGTCTTTGGTATCTTTGCAGGAATCGTTCATTGGTTTCCCCTGTTCACAGGCTTTTCACTAAACTCTAAATGATTAAACTCACATTTCCTCACTATATTCCTAGGAGTAAATATAACTTTTTTTCCACAACATTTCTTGGGATTGAACGGAATACCTCGACGGTACTCCGACTACCCAGATGGATTTACTCCTTGAAACATCTTATCTTCTATCGGGTCTTTAATCTCTTTAATTGCAGTTATATGATTTATATTTATCGTTTGAGAAGCCTTTATAATTAAACGAACTACATCCTTTTCTCCCTTTCTAAGAACTTCTATCGAATGACAACATTCATACCCCCCTACAGATCATAGATACGCTGAAATCCCACTAATCTCTAACTATCTAAAATAGCAGATTATCGCATAGGGCTTAAACCCCTACAAAGAAGAACACCACCCTTCTTTTAGAAATGATAACATGAGGATATTTAGGACTTCAAGATAGAGCCTCACCTTTGATAGAACAATTAACCTATTTTCACGACCACACTATATTCATTCTTATCTTGATTACAACTTTAGTAGGATATATTATAGTTAATTCTACATTTAATTCTTTCATTAACCGACTACTCCTACAAAATCAAATTATTGAGATCATTTGAACAATTCTCCCAGCAATTATTTTAATTTTTATTGCTATACCCTCGCTTCGGCTTCTTTATCTTCTTGATGAAACTAATAATTCAAGAATTACTATCAAAACAGTAGGGCATCAATGATACTGATCTTATGAATACTCAGATTTTCTAGGGGTAGAATTTGACTCTTATATAATCCCCTCTTGTGATCTTGACCCCTCAGAATTTCGACTTCTAGATGTAGATAATCGAATAGTAATCCCCTTAGATGCCCAAGTTCGATTAATTATTAGAGCAGCCGATGTAATTCATTCTTGAACAGTCCCCGCTTTAGGAGTCAAAGCAGACGCCGTCCCTGGACGGCTAAACCAAGTCAGTTTTCTTATTACTCGCCCAGGGCTCTTTTACGGGCAATGTTCCGAAATCTGCGGAGCTAATCATAGCTTCATACCTATTGTAATTGAAAGAGTCTCAGTAAATTCTTTTTTAACCTGAATCTCGTCTTCTTCAAGAAATTAAACCACTTATATCTTCAGGAACCTTTATAGATTAGGTCTTTTAAACCTAAATGAGTAGAATTTTCTACTACTGAAGATAAAAATTAGTTAACTTTTATAATATCAGCTTGTCAAGCTCAAGTAATCTTCGGATATTTTTAAATGCCCCAAATAAGACCTCTATTATGACTAAATTTATTTATATTTTTTATTCTAGGATTTCTTTTATTTTCAATTATTAATTACTATATCCTCCCAAAAAACAAAAAAGAAATCTCAACCTCAAATATTAATCCTACACAAAAAATTTGAAAATGATAACAAATCTATTTTCAATTTTCGAACCTTCCTCAAGAATTTTTTCGCTTCATCTTAACTGATCTTCCACCCTTTTAGGAATTATCTTTCTTCCTTGATTTTTCTGAGCCTCATCCTCTCGCTGACTTTTCCTCTGATCAAAAATATACCAATTACTTCATAAAGAATTCAAAACAATTCTAGGGCCCTCAAATATAGGGATCTCCTTTATTTTCATATCTCTATTAACATACATTCTTTTCAACAACTTCTTGGGACTTGTTCCTTATATTTTCACCAGCTCAAGACATCTTGCGATAACCCTAACTCTTGCTCTTCCACTATGAATCACTTTTATTGTTTTTGGATGAATTAATCATACCCAGCATATATTTAGGCACTTAGTACCTCAAGGTACTCCTGGGGCACTCATACCATTTATAGTTTTAATTGAAACAACCAGAAATATTATTCGACCAGGGACACTTGCTATTCGTTTAGCAGCAAATATAATTGCAGGGCATCTCTTATTAACCCTCTTAGGTAATATAGGACCTATTCTCCCAAATAGGTTACTTCCAATTCTTGTTTTCTCTCAAATTCTCCTTTTATTATTAGAAGCTGCAGTTGCAATTATTCAATCTTATGTGTTTGCCATCCTTAGAACCCTTTATGCCAGAGAAGTAAACTAATGTCCTCACATAACCATCATTCCTACCATCTCGTGGATATAAGCCCCTGACCTCTTACAGGCTCAATTGCAGCTATACTCTTAACATCAGGTCTAATCAAATGATTCCATCAATTTAACCCAGATCTGCTTTTTTTCAGGATGGTTCCAATTATTTTAACAATAATTCAATGATGACGTGATATTACACGTGAAAGAACCTACCAAGGGCTTCACACTAAACCAGTTATCAAAGGACTACGATGAGGAATGATCCTCTTTATTACCTCAGAAGTTCTTTTCTTTTTTTCATTCTTTTGAGCTTTTTTTCATAGAAGATTAGCTCCTGCCGCAGAAATTGGGATGTTTTGACCCCCTATTGGAGTCCAACCCTTTAATCCCTTTCAAATCCCTCTTCTAAATACAACTATTCTTCTTTCTTCAGGAGCCACCGTAACATGAGCTCATCACGCTATCTTAAACTCTAATTTTTCAGAAGCAATTCAAAGCCTAAGATTAACTGTTATCTTAGGAGTGTATTTTACGAGCCTCCAAGCTTACGAATATTTGGAAGCCTCTTTCTCTATTGCTGATTCAATTTATGGAACTACTTTTTTTGTTGCAACAGGATTTCATGGGCTCCACGTTATTATTGGAACAACTTTTTTATTTATTTGTCTCTACCGACTTTCTAATCACCATTTCTCTAATAACCACCATTTCGGATTTGAAGCCGCTGCATGATACTGACATTTTGTCGACGTAGTATGACTTTTCCTCTACATCTTTATTTACTGATGAGGAAGATAATTTTTTAGTATCTTCGTACATTTAGCTTCCAACTAAAAAGACTATTTCTCATAGAAAAATTAATTCTTATTATACTTTCAACTATTCTTCTCACACTCGCACTCTGTTCATTCATTATATCTCTCTCTGCTGCGCTTTCCAAAAAAACCATCTTAGACCGGGAAAAAATATCTCCTTTTGAATGTGGATTTGACCCACAAAGATCTGCTCGACTACCCTTCTCCTTACGGTTTTTTCTAATCGGAGTAATCTTCTTGATTTTTGATGTTGAGATCACCCTACTCCTCCCCCTTGCCAACATCTCAACTTTAACTAATCTCTATGCATGAGGATCCGTAGCTACCTTATTTTTATTAATTCTATTATTTGGCCTGTACTATGAATGATGAAAAGGAGCCCTAGAGTGATCTCAATGAGACTGTAGTCAATTATGACATATGATTTGCATTCATAAAGTGTATTAACCTGTCCCATAATTAGAAAGCGAATTTTGCATTTAGTTTCGACCTAACCCTTGGGTTACCCCTCTAATTTTGGCAGAAGCCAAATAGAGGCCTATCACTGTTAATGATAGAATTGAATAAAAAATTCCTGCCAAAGAGATTCAAACCAAGAAAGCTTCTAACTTTCCTCCTTAGCGGTCAAATTCCGTTAGTTTCTTTTTTTTATAGTGTAAAAATACACATTACACTTTCATTGTAAAATTGAAGGGAATCCTTCTGAAACACTTACAGGAAACTCTCCACTTTTGCAGCTTCAGTGCAATATTACTTTTAAAATATATAAGTTTTATACCAAAATAAAAAAAATAATAACCAATCAAAAAAATAACCTTTTTATAAAAACTACTACTATATTGTTTTGGATGAATTGTATAAAAAATGAACCCCTTATAAAATGAGTAAAACCCCCTTGAGCTCCGTAATATTCTAATCATCCTTTATCTCCTAATCGAAATAAATGATGACCTCTGTGGGCTCTCCATAAAGATAACTTTAAAGTTGATAGCAAAGGTATAAATCACATAGAACCTATAAAAGAGGTTGAAAGGTATGCTTTAATTGATTTTAAATTACCCCCCACTCTCACTAAATTTAACCTATACCCTACAACTGCTCCCACTCCTCTTAATAGAAGCGCCAAAACTTTTCAAGCTATTCTCAAACAAACTATATAAGGGTCTGGTTGCAAAACTCAAGTTAAAAAAGAGCCTCCTACCACAGCAGCAATCCTTAAAGCCATTACAGCACCAATCATTGTCTTATAAGCCTCCCCTAATCTTGATATCCCCCCAAAGCTAGAAGGCCCCCTAAACCTATAAAAAATTAAACGAAATGTATAACAAACAGTTAAGCCAGTCGCTAAAATATATAAAGACACTCTTATTAAATTAATTTCCCTCATGAAAGCCACTTCCAAAATCAAATCCTTAGAATAAAAACCAGCCAAAAAAGGTATCCCGCATAAAGCTAAATTAGCTAAATTTATACAAATAGCAGTCACTGGCATCCCCTCTACCAAACCCCCTATCCCTCGGATATCCTGACATTCTTTCACCCTATGGATAATAACCCCAGCACACATAAATAACAATGCTTTAAAAAGGGCATGAGTCAATAAATGAAAAAAAGCTAAATCTAAAAACCCCAAAGCCAAAATTCTCATCATTACCCCCAACTGTCTTAAAGTAGAAAGAGCAATAATTTTTTTTAAATCAAATTCAAAATTAGCTCCTAACCCTGCTATAAATATAGTCAAACAAGAAATAATCAACAAAAAAGATTGCACAGAAGACCCTATTAAAACCCCCCTAAATCGGATTAGTAAATAAACTCCCGCAGTAACCAACGTAGAAGAATGAACTAAAGCAGAGACTGGAGTAGGAGCTGCTATTGCAGCTGGCAATCAAGCCGAAAAAGGAATCTGAGCTCTCTTAGTCATAGCAGCAACACAAATAAATACTTTAACCAAAAAAAATTCCCTATCTCTTAACTCTCTATAAAAAATAAGATTTCACCTTCCCAACATAAAAATTAAAGAAATCCTCAGTAAAATTCCTACATCCCCCACTCGATTAGATAATACTGTAAGTATTCCAGCATTTGCTGACTTTTCATTTTGGTAATAAATTACCAAAACATAAGAAATTAACCCCAATCCATCCCACCCTAACAAAATTCTAATTAAATTAGGACTAACAATTAAAGCTCTTATAGAAAATACGAACGCAAAAACTAAATATATAAATCGATTAAAATTCCCATCTCCTCTTATATAGTCCCCTCTATAATATATCACTAATGAAGAAATAAATAATACGAACCCCAAGAAAAGACACCTAATCCAATCAAAAATCAAAGTTATAACAATAGAAGAAGTATTTAAAGAAATAATTTCTCATTCCACTACATACCTTAATCCGGAATCCAATCTTATAATCCCCCTTCTCACAAAAATTAAAGAAGACCTCATCAAAAAAATCAAACAAATTAAATGACTATAAACCCCTCACAACATGGTCTAAAATAATTACTATTTTTATTTCTTTGGATCCACAAACCAATATTTTTATTAAACTATTTAAACTAGTATCCCTCATAAACCCTCATTAAAGTTTTAATAATTTAAAAAAAATACTGGTCTTGTAAATCAGAAATGAAATTTTTCTTAAAACCCTTCATCATTTATGAAATCCTTTATTTTAGACTACCTCTAATCTTAACTCTCTCTTTAATTTTTGCTCACCTTACACATCCTCTTTCCATAGGAGTTACATTACTAATTCAAACAATTCTGATCTGCCTCTTAACTGGTCTCTTCAATCCATGCTTTTGATTTTCATATATTTTATTCTTAATTTTCTTAGGAGGGATATTAATTTTATTCATTTATGTAGCCTCCTTAGCTTCAAACGAACCCTTTAAACTTCATTTCTTATGAAGAAGACTATTAGGAGCTACTATATTTTTTTCTCTCTATCTTTTATGAAGAGACCCTCTTCCTTTCCTTATAGATTTTTTTTTGACTTCTAGAGAAATAACTTTCCAAACAAAAATAAATTTCTCCCTTACCTCAACTAGAACTCTCTTTGCATCCCCCTCATTTTACCTAACCTCCTTTATAATTATATACTTACTTCTTACACTACTAGTCGCAGTAAAAATTATAAGCCTTTCCAGAGGCCCTCTCCGCCCCTCTTCAACATAAACCAGAGAATAGTTTTATTAAAATATTAATTTTGGATATTAAAGTTAAAAGCTCTCTTTTTTCTCTGACCCAAAACTCGTATCATTAAACAAAAATATTTTGATTATTTAATCCTTTCGTACTAAAATAATCCACTTAAAATTCTAAAAGATAGAAACCAACCTGGCTCACGCCGGTCTGAACTCAAATCATGTAAAGGTTTAAAGGTCGAACAGACCTTCTTTTATAACTTCTGCGCTATAAAGAATTCTTTAATTCAACATCGAGGTCGCAAACTTTTTTGTAGATAAGAACTCTCAAAAAAAATTACGCTGTTATCCCTAAAGTAATTTGCTCTGATATCTTTATTAAGAATCAAAAACTCAAACATTTTTGTATTAATATAAAACAGTTAAATTTTTTATATTCTAATCGCCCCAACAAAACACTATCTCACTAATAAAAATTACCTACTTATCTTATTTTTTAATGAATAAAATGTCAAACTTTATAGGGTCTTATCGTCCCTTTAGAGTATCTAAGCCCTCTCACTTAAAAGTTAAATTCTATTTTTTCAATAAAGACAGCTCATTTCTCGTCCAACCCTTCATACAAGCCTTCAATTAAAAGACTAATGATTATGCTACCTTCGCACGGTCAAAATACCGCGGCCTTTCAAATCTTCAACGGGCAGGCTAGACTCTATAAATCTCTCATACAGAGATGTTTTTGATAAACAGGCGGAAATAAATTTTGCCGAATTCCTTTACATAAACTTAACTATAACTAAACCTTGTTATAACTCTACAATTTATTTTTTATATAATATAATATTTACTAATATATCAATTTTAAATACTCCAAATCTAATTCCAAATACTCTTCTATATATATCTAAAAAGAACAACACTTAATAGCTTCAAATTTTAGTTATAACACTCTCCAAACAAAACTACTTCTAAGCCTAGTCCAATCTTTCTTACTTTCTATTCTTCTCTAAATCCCTAAAACTTAAACAAAAAGCTCTCCCCTTCTGCTCCTTCCTCTTACAATCCTTATCTATATAAAAGCTAAATTAAATTTATTTACAAAAGAACCAGATATCAGAAAGCTCGCCTAATATTTCACTCCTAAACTAAAATTTCAAATTTTTTTACCACAAAAACAATCTTCTCTAATTTAACTATCTCTCTTTCGGGATAATCAATAATAATTTATTTAAATAAAATACCCCTAATACACAAGGTACAAAATTTTATTCTTACTTTAATCCTACTTACTTTAACAATATTTCAAACTTTCCCTCACAGTACTTATCTTCTATAGTGTATTTAAAATTTTTCTATCTCTTACTAAATCAAAAAAATATTTTTCCAATAATAAATTCTAACAAACCTTACTACCTTTCAAAACAACTCGATTCTGCTCGAATATTCTTCTCAACGTAAGTGAAATGCTAATCTATAGCTTTATTTTGAAGAAAGTATCTCCCTACAAGCCCTATACTTTATAATTATAAACAAATACTAGATACCTTAGTTTACAATATTAAGAAGAATAATCTTTTTTACTTTAATAACAAAGAAATCTCCCTCCCTCCTTGACCTCTTATCAAAACAAAAAAAAATTTTTTCCCACAATATTTAAGAAATTCTTCTAGATATTATAATTACATTTTTTTTGAAGATTATTTCAAACCATAAAAGCCAAGCTACATTTTCGGTGAAGTTTTTTATTAAATCTCCACTTTCTAGTTTTTAGAGAGTTCTTACTATATATACATTTCTTAAATTGTATACCGAATCCATTTACGATTTATCTTGATTTCATTCTATAAACCAATATCTTCTGTATCTACAAATCTGCGTATCTCTACTCTATTTTTCTTATAAAGAGGCTTCATCTTATATTTTCTGAGGATATTTCGTTTACGAGGTATCTACCCTAAATTGTGGAAACATTCTAATAAGGGGGGAAAGTCCAGAAATCCTTTCCCTTCTTTCCTGCAGGAGAGGAATTCGGATTTCGAACTTTCTATTCCCCTATCTTAAAATAAGACTTATCTTCGTTTAAGGCTTACATCAATCCCCTCCTAAAATTATACAGAGTCTATTCTTTTAAACAATTATTTGTATATATAACCCCCCCCAAGAGGGAATTCCCTCTTTTATTTTTTTGTATAAAACTCCTATTTTAAGTTTGGTTTTATTCTAGTTTACTAAAATAAGAAACAAAATTATTTCAAATTTTCTATTGAAATTTCTTTCTCTCTTTCTTTATAAAATCAATTAAAACTAGACTTCTTATTCTAGATTACTATCTAGATTACTAAAATAAGAAAATAAATATTTTTATTAATCTCCCCTTATTTTAAGCACCTAACGCTCCTAGCCTCTATTGGAAAAGTTTAAAGACAATTTCTCTTTCCTCTCTTTCTCCTACACCAATCTTTTATTTTACTTTCAAATAAATAATAAAAGATAAGCTAAATAAGCTAATGGGCTCATACCTCATTTATGAGAAGATATCTCTCTTTTTAGTGCCCTTCTCTCCCTATAAAATTATATTTTTAAGCCTTGTCCTTACAGGAGCTATTTTTTCAATTTCAGCCACTTCCTGGGCTTCTGCCTGAATTGGGCTAGAGTTAAATTTAATATCTTTTATTCCATTAATTTCCTCGAAAACTAATCTACTCTCTTCTGAAGCAACACTGAAATACTTTTTAGTTCAAGCTCTTGGCTCCGCAGTCATCATCTTTTCTGCTGCCGTTTCCTTTATAATCCCTAATTTTTTCTTACTCACAATTTCCCTGGCTCTTTTTCTTAAGATAGGAAGAGCTCCTTTTCATTTCTGGTTTCCCCAAATTATAGAGGGTTTAAACTGATTGCATAGAACCCTTTTAATGACAATTCAAAAATTAGCCCCTATATTTTTAGTCTCCTATTTGACTTCAGACCCTCTCTGCTGAGCCTCAATCTCTCTTGTTGCAGTTTGCTCTGCTCTAATTGGGGCCATTAGAGGATTAAATCAAATCTCTCTTCGTAAAATTCTTGCTTTTTCCTCCGTTAACCACATAGCCTGGATACTCTTTTCTATACTCATTAATGAAAGCACATGAACTTTGTATTTCTTATTTTATTCACTAATTACTTCTTCTATCACAATTCTTTTTTATTTTACCCAAGCCCTCTATCTGTCTGATCTAATAAATACCCAAAGCTCCCTTCCTTTTAAAGTGGTTTCTATGCTTTCCCTCTTTTCTCTAGGAGGGATACCCCCCTTTTCAGGATTTATTCCTAAATGAATTGTAGCACAAGAAATAATCATTAATTCATACTTTCATACTCTTGCTCTATTGCTATTTTGCTCCTTAATTACCCTTTACTTTTACCTTCGCTTGTCTACCTCCATTCTTTCTTTAACACCTCCTCAAAATAAATGTATAGTTTTTTGAAAGTCTGAAACTTCCTTCCTTATTGTCTTAACTTCTTTTTGGAATCTTTTTGGTATCTTCGCGGTTTCCCCTATGCTCCTCCTCTAAGATTTTAAGTTAATTAAACTAACATCCTTCAAAGTTGTTAAAAAAAGTAAACCCTTTTAAATCTTATTTGATAAGAAAGTATTCTTGTTTTTAGATTTACAATCTAACGCCTAATATCTCAGCCACCTTATCTCTTTAAAATAGCCCTGAAAAAACTAAAGATCTTTTTAAAATAATTATATTTAAAGGAATAATATGGAGAGCTAACACAAAATATTCATTCAATTTGCCTGAACAACAAGAATATAATGAATTAAAAAATAAACCATGTTGCCTTAAAGAATATATATATAAAGTGTAAGCAGCTCTAAAAAAAGATAATATTGCGATTCCCAGTATCCCTATTTTCCTTCAACTAACAATTCTTGTGATCAAACTAATCTCTCCCAATAAATTTAATGTAGGAGGAGCTGCTATATTTCCAATGCACAATAAAAACCACAGTAACCCTAAATTAGGTATAAAATTTAAAAGCCCCTTACCGACAACTAACCTTCGTCTCCCCAACCGTTCGTACACGATATTAGCCAAACAAAACAACCCAGAAGAACAAAGTCCATGCCCAACCATCACCACTACAGCCCCATTCAAACCTCAACTCCTCATTAAAACCAAACCTCTTAAAACTATTCCTATATGAGCCACAGAAGAATAAGCAACCAATGACTTTACATCCACTTGTCGTAAACACATCAAACTAACAATAACTCCTCCAAAAATCCCAATCCTAACTCAACCTGAAACAAATACTTTATTTATTTGAGTAAGTATAGGAAAAACTCGAATTAGGCCATAGCCTCCTAATTTTAAAAGAATCCCAGCAAGAACTATAGAACCTGCTACAGGAGCCTCTACATGTGCTTTCGGTAGCCATAAATGAAATAGATACAAAGGTAATTTTACTATAAATGCAAATATAGTACAAAAATATCATAAAGAACTAATCTTTAGAGGCTCCCTCCTTCTAGAGCTTAACTCTATTCTTAAAGACCCCCCTCCTTCATATAACCTCAACAAAGAAACTAACAAAGGCAAAGAAGCAAATAATGTGTAGAACAGTATGTAAATACCAGCTTGAATTCGCTCAGGCTGATAGCCCCACCCTAAAATTAAAATAAATATAGGAACTAAAGAACTTTCAAACCTCACATAAAATATGAGATAGTCCCTCGAACAAAATGTTAATAATAAAGTCAACAAAAGAATTAAACCTGTTACCAAAAACCCCCTATCATGATTATTATTCTTCTTAATAGTTTGTCTAGCAAATACTCTCAATATAAAAATTCAAACTCTTAAAGTAATTAAAATAAAACTAAGATAGTCAACCCCTACCCCGTATCCAGTAAAAAAAAAATAAAAATCATGATTCAAATTTAGCAACACTAAAAAACATATAAAAAGTAATCCTGTCTGAACAACTTTTCATCTCTTTACAAAAAATATTATCAATAGATTCAGTCTCAAAATTCTTAACATCTTAAAATCCCAAACCTTCTAAAATAGTCCCTTCCATGAGAGCGAACAATCGATACTAATAAAGATAACCCTAAAGCTCCTTCACAAGCTGCCAGAATCAAAAAAAATATAACAAAATAAGCCTCTAAGCCTACTCCAATGACTGACACCCTTAATAAACCAAAAATCCTTAATATTATAAATTCAAGTCCCAACAATACTCTTAACAAATGTTTATGTTCAAAGATAAAAGTGTTAAACCCCCTTCCTGCTATAAACAAAAGTACCAATCCTCTTCATCTCCTAACAAACATACAAAATTTTTACAAAAACAGGTCTAAATTTCAAAAACTAATGTTCTCTCCCTTACGAAAAACACACCCCCTATTTAAACTAGCCAACAGAGCTTTCGTAGATATGCCTCTCCCCAGAAACATCTCAACTCTTTGAAATTTCGGGTCCCTCTTAGGACTCTGTCTAATTACACAAATCGCAACCGGGCTCTTTCTAGCAATTCACTTTTCCTCCCATGTAGAACTAGCTTTTTCTAATCTTGCTCACATCTGCCGAGACGTTAATTACGGATGACTCTTTCGAACCTTACACGCAAACGGAGGGTCATTCTTCTTTATTTGCCTTTATCTCCATATCGGCCGAGGCATTTACTATAGCTCTTTTCTTCTATCCCATGCTTGAATAGTGGGGATAATAATTCTTTTTATGACTATAGCCACTGCTTTTCTAGGGTATGTACTTCCCTGAGGACAAATATCATTTTGAGGAGCTACTGTTATTACTAACCTCTTTTCTGCTATTCCGTACTTAGGAAACACCCTAGTACAGTGAGTTTGGGGGGGGTTTGCTGTAGACAATGCAACTTTAACTCGATTTTTTACTTTCCACTTTCTTCTCCCGTTCTTAATCTCAGCAAGATCTTTAATTCATATTCTTTTCATTCACCACTCTGGTGCAAATAATCCTCTTGGAACACAAACATTTTATGATAAAATTCCCTTCCATCCTTACTTTACATTTAAAGATATCGTAGGATTCCTACTAATCTTTTTTTTTTTAATTTCCCTAACTCTCCTAAACCCGTACCTTCTAGGGGATCCTGATAATTTTATTCCTGCTAATCCCTTAGTAACCCCCGCCCATATTCAACCAGAATGATATTTCCTTTTTGCCTATGCCATCTTACGGTCGATCCCTAACAAACTAGGAGGAGTTATCGCCCTAATCATATCTATCACTATCTTAATAATTCTCCCTTTTACTTTCACAGCAAAATTCCAAAGATTAACTTTTTATCCTCTTAATCAAATTTTATTTTGAAGACTAATCTCAGCTGTCCTCCTCCTAACCTGAATCGGAGCCCGACCAGTCGAAGACCCCTTCATCCTTACAGGTCAAACTCTAACAATCTTGTATTTTCTTTATTTTCTCCTCAGACCCCTGCTTCTATCAAGATGAGACAAACTTCTAAGTTGACAGCTTAGTTTATAAAAACAAATACTTTGAAAGTATTAATTAGAAGGCATTACTCCTCTAGTCGTCAAATATAATAAACATTACTAATTATAGAATAAAATTACCTTCAGCCCCGTAAAAAAAATTAAATAATTCAACGCAAGGGGTAAAAAACTCTTTCACGCTATATACATTAACTTATCGTACCGTAAACGAGGTAAAGTCCCCCGCACCCAAATAAAAGCAAACCTCACCAATACTAGTTTAAAATAAAATAAAATTCTCTCTAAAGTTCCGCCCAAAGACAATACTACATACACCCTCCTTATAAATAAAATTCTAGCATATTCAGCCATAAAAATCAGTACAAAACCCCCTCTCCTGTATTCAGTATTAAACCCTGAAACTAACTCGGACTCTCCCTCAGCAAAATCAAAAGGAGTCCGATTTATTTCAGCCAAACAAGAACTAAACCAAATTACTGATAAAGGAAAAGTTAATCAAAAAAATCAAATATATTCTTGGAAATATCTAAAACTAACTAAATTAAATCCTCCTACCAAAAAAATATATGAAAGTAACACTAGAGCTAAGCTTACTTCGTAAGAAATAGTTTGAGCCACCCCTCGTAACCTTCCTAGCAAAGAATATTTACAATTCGAAGATCAACCCGCAGCTATTAAAGGATACACTCCTAAACTTAAACAACAAAGAAAAAATAAAACTCCTATTTCCAACCTTAACATTCCGAAATCAAAAGGAAGTACCCTTCATAAAATTAAAGAAATAAATAAACTAAATACTGGAGACAAATAATAAGGGAAAAAATTAGATAATTTAGGAAATGTTTGTTCCTTTATAAAAAGCTTTACAGCATCTGAAAAAGGTTGCAATAAACCCAAAATCCCTAACTTATTAGGCCCTTTTCGGATTTGAATATACCCTAAAATCTTTCGCTCTAATAATGTTACGAAAGCCACTCCTACTAAAACACAAATCATTAATATTAAATAACTCACTACTATAACAAGCATAATACAACCTTCGTATTTCTACCCATAGAATAATTCTATCTCTTTAGATTCTAAATCCAATACACCGATTTGCTCATAGTAGAATACTTCTAAGAGCACTTTCCAGTACACTTACTATGTTACGACTTATTCCACCTTAAATGAAAGCGACGGGCAATATGTACATAATTTAGTTCTCGTCTCATCAAATCTTATTAAAAATCTATTACAATTAAATCCTCCTTCATGACAGCTTCCTTCCTCTATTAATCCGTTTAAATAAATTTTATTGTAACCCATTTTCCCTATTCTTATAAGCTGCACCTTGACCTAATATATTTAAAAAATTTACTTTCAATAACTATTTCTATAAAAGTTATCTGATAATGGAGGTATACAAACTTCAAACAAAAGCTAGTAAGATATTACGTGTAGCATCATTTATGAAACAGGTTCCTCTAACTAGACTAAAATACCGCCAAATCCTTTGAATTTTAAGAATACATCTATTAATACTCAGGTCTTCTTTAATTTATCTTGAGTATAATAGGGTATCTAATCCCAGTTTATACCTCAACTTTTTAAGCTTCCTTATACTTCAAAATCCACTTTAATCTCACCACAACAATTAATTTCACCCTTTATTACTACAGACTAAAAAATAAATTATAAATCAAAATAACTTTATACCCACAACTTTCTATCTTATCTTTAAGTCTAACCGCGACTGCTGGCACAAAATTTAATCAGACTTCTCACAATTTACCAAATCAAGCTCTCTCTCAATATTTTAATATTTTGTACTGCGACCTAATCCTTTAAAGCCTTTGCCTAAGATTTTTCACAGAAATATTTAATTTCTCCGTATATTTTTCTACAAAAATTTACATTTACTCTCTAACTATAATAATAGAAACCCAAGCAAAAATCAGACTTTTTAAAAATTTTTTATGGCCAGCTCCCCAATTACTTTCATAATTAATTCCTCTTCATAAATAAATACCACTTTCTACTTAAATCTTCTTTCACTCTTCTTAATAACATAAACTCACTAAATACCTCTTCCACTCTTTTCATCTAGTCTCTTTATACACGCCAGAATCACACCAGCCCCTAAAAGATCAAACCTTTTTATGCTCTATACACTTCTATATATATATTCCCTCTTTTACTAACACCCTACATAACAATTTTCATTAATGCGGTGCCTGATATAAAGGATAGTTTTGATAGAACTAATAATGTGGCTTCCCACTCGTATTAAGCTTTAGTAACCGATACATCTTTAAATTTGCAATTTAACGTCTTTTTTTCCACTATAAAGCC